ATTGATTTTTAAGATCACTTCCAGATCTAGGTCTTTTACTAGTTAGTCCCGGTAAAGCTCCCAGACGGCGTATTTTTTTGAAACGAGGTCCTCGGTAACGAGACATAAAATAAAGACTCCCTTTTTTATTTTATTGAATGAAATTTTACAGAAAAATCTAAATTAAGACTGAACTAAAGAATAAACAAAGCAAAACTTAATTTACTGAAGTACTACAAAAACAAAAAGTAGAATAAAATAAATTCTATCAGGATTTTTTGTTTTTTTGTATATATAGAGGAAGTTAAGTTAAGGCTCCGTTTTATGATTTGTTTTCTTATGTAGAGACCGAATTCCTCTAATCTATTTTTTATTCATAATTGCACATTACCACAACATAAACATAATAGATCAGTGACCCGATATTTGGAGAAAGGAGAGGAGGGATTATCATTGATAAAATCGATAGAGAAAAAAGCCGGCTATCGGAGTCGAACCGATGACCATCGCATTACAAATGCGATGCTCTAACCTCTGAGCTAAGCGGGCTCACATAAGAGAAATAGTGTATAGGGATTAAGTAAACTGTTGGATCTTGGTTATTAGCCATTAATAATTAATATAATAATAATATTAATTAGCTAGTTTTTATACTTATGATTATAATTAACATAATCAATTTTCAACTAACATAATCAATTTCCGAAATTTCTAATATTTAATATAGAATTAAATATTAAATATAGAATTCTATTCTATATAGATGAATATCTTATGACGAAAAATAGAATGAAAATTATTTTTAATACTAAAAAAAATATATAACTAATTATTCTAATTCGAATTTGGATTCTATAATTAGAGATTATATAATTAGAGATTCTATTTTTTTTTTTTTTTTTATTTTTATATATTATTATATATTATTATTATATTCTATTTTACTGATTTCAATTTCATTTTTATTCTATTATTATTATTATTATTATTATTCTTTTATTATTATATTATATATCTTATCTATAATCTATAATTTCATTTTTCTATATTTCATTTTCATTTATCTATTATGATTAGATAAAATCGAATTCTTTCTTCTAGTTATTTATTAGATTCTTCTAATTATTTCTATTAGAATAGAATTTTATTAGAATAAAAATAGCAAATTCAAATTTGGATAATTATATTATAGCGGATAGGTTCTAAGACCTAAGAAAAGATATAAGATAAGAAAAAAGGATAAAGAAAAAATAAAGATACAATCTGAATTCGAATGAGACATTCCTCTGGCTTCATTCGGAAAAGTAGGGGATAGGATAAAAAAAAATGAATATCGATCGTTCCAGTATTCCAAATCGCGCTGTAAAAAAAAAGTGGGAGAGACATATATGCGGGATATATCTATCCATATTGAATTGCGGATACAGAAATGATAGAATCATTTCAGATTGAAACAAATATGGTTCATCCAATAAAGATGAAATGATCGAGGATGGGGAAAAAAGATAGCAAGCAGTATACACTTTTTCAATATGGAATCATTATATAATGAATTCAAAGGGTCCAAGATAGATGAAAGAGGTGAATGGAATTTCAAGTAGATCCTGATCTCAAGGGGGATATGGCGAAATTGGTAGACGCTACGGACTTAATTGAATTGAGCCTTGGTATGGAAACCTGCTAAGTGGTAACTTCCAAATTCAGAGAAACCCTGGAATTAAAAAAGGGCAATCCTGAGCCAAATCTTTTTTTTTAGAAAACAAGGTTTAGAAAACTGGAATAAAAAAAAGATAGGTGCAGAGACTCGATGGAAGCTGTTCTAACGAATGGAGTTGACTGTGTTACGTTGGTAGCTGAAATCCCTATACATAAGGGATTACTTCATATACCTAATATAATACGGACGTATACAAACTTACATATCAAACGATTAATCACGACCAAATCCAAACCAAATCCAATTCCAAATTATTGTGAATCGATTTCCATCGAAATCGAAGTTGAAGGAAAAATCGAATATTCATTGATCAAATCATTCATTCCAGAGTCTGAGAGATCTTTTGAAAACTGATTAATCGGCCGAGAATAAAGAGAGAGTCCCGCTCTACATGTCAATCCTGGCAACAATGAAATTTCTAGTAAGAGGAAAATCCGTCGACTTTAGAAATCGTGAGGGTTCAAGTCCCTCTATCCCCAATAAAAAGACCTTTTTACCTACTAACTATTTAATTTATCCTCTTTTTTTTTCATCAGCGCTTCAAACTTCACTATACTTTCTCATTTACTCTACTCTTTCATTCAGAAATAGATCCGAATCATTATCCTTACACTTACGAAGAAAGTTTTCTTTTTGAAGATCTAAGAAATTCGGGGACTAAGTAAGATTTTATAATTTAATCCTTGTTTAGTCCCTTTAATTGACATAGAATAATACAAATACTCTACTAGGATGATGTGCGGGAAACTGTCGGGATAGCTCAGTTGGTAGAGCAGAGGACTGAAAATCCTCGTGTCACCAGTT